TCCACTTAATCCCCTTTTCATGGGCACATATCTTTACGGCTAAGGAATGGGGAATCTTTCTCCTGTTACATGAATCAAATGTTTCATTTCATCCGGGAAAAGCCATCTCTTTCTCAACAATGTCTTTGTCATTTGATCCAATAGCGTTCCGTTAGATAGGAACAGATTTGATAAATACTGATAACTCTCGGATAGAGTATTAGAACGGAAAGGTCCATTAGATAATGAACTATGGGTTCTAAACCATCTCTGGCGATGAATCAACAATTCGAAGTGCTTTTCTTGCGTATTCTTGATGAACCAGCGTTTATATATAGATGTAGGAGGATTTGTTTGGGAAGCAATAAGCCCCTTTGACATCTCTTCATCTGCAAAGAATTCTCGACGTGAAAACACAGAGACAGAGGGCTGATCTTTGAATAGGGAAAAGAATGGATCCGCAGGGTCCCAAATGAATTGGCTTGTTCGAAAAAAGCCTTGTTCTTTGGAAGATCTATCTCGTGTCTGGTACTGCATGGTTCCACTCTGCAAGAACTCCGAATCATTCTCTTGAAGCTCATCCTCTTTATGATAAATGATCCATTTGCCCCGAAATGACCCAGTCCAATAGGGAAATCCCAATTCAGTGGGCCTTTCGATACAATCAAATAGATTAGGGCGCCATATTCTAGGAGCCCAAACTATGTGATTGAATAAATCCTCCTCTATCTGTTGCGGATCGAGGGCCCCTTCCCCTTCTTCAAACTCCGATTCGTATTTTTCATATAGAAATCTCTGATCAACGATAGAACAAGATCCATTTTGCATCATATCTAACTGATTCCTTGGTTCGGACCGAAGAAGTAATGTCACTCGATTATTATCAAACTGACTGCAATATTTTTCTGTCCGTGAGGATCCCGCCAGAGCCAGAGTGCCTTCTACTTCTACTTCTAATAGTAATAATAGTAATAGGCCATGAACTAGATCAGAATCATTCTCAACGAATCCATAAGAAGTGATCCAATTTTTTTCATCGTGTCTGGATGAAGACCAAAGATCTTGAGCGACCGATCCGGCAGAACAACTCAAAAGATAAAGAAGTATCGTTAATTTCTTCATGCTCGTTCCAAGTTCGAAGTACCATTTGTACAAATAAGAATCCCCTCCCTTACATGATTTCTTCTTCATATAGATAGATATAGGATCTATGGGGCAATTACTTAGAAGTACATTTTGTGTAACAGCCCTTCCTATCTGATAGAAAAGGATCCCATGATCCTGAACCGATCTTATCTGGGATCGAAAATCCCAAGTTTTTCTATGAAGAGCTGATCTAATTGTATTAGTTTCTATAATGGATTTCTTCTGTGTAATACTAATTGATAGGGCCTCATTGATAAGTGCTACAAGATCTCGCGCATTGGAACCCATGGTTATGGACCCGAATCCGTTAGTATGGAACATCTTCTTTTCCAAGTGAAATCCCCTAGTATATGAAAGAATTAAAAAGTGCTTTCGTTGTTGTGGAAGAAGAAGCCTTCGTATCTTAATGCATGTATTTAATTTATTCGGAGCTATTAGAGCGGGATCCACTTTTTGGGGAATATGAGTCGAAGCAATAACAAGAATCTTTCCAGTGGAACATCTTTCACAATCCCTGGAGAGTAATAGACCGAGGGATAAGTAATTCGACTCATTCACATGCAGATCATGAATGTTTGGAATCCATATTATGCAAGGAGACATTGCTTTTGCTAATTCGAATTGAAGGGTGATATCAAATAGGTCTATTTTCGGCGTCATATACATAGTTAGCACATTCGTCATAGTTAGCAGCTCCGTATCAATATCAAGGTCATCATCAATATCGTCACTATCATCAATATCGTCACTATCATCAATATCGATATCATCAATAAGATAACCTTTAGGCTTGTCATCCAGGAACTTGTTCGGAAATACCGTAATGAAAGGAACATAGGAGTTTGTCGCTAGGTATTTGACCAAACAGGATCGTCCAGTTCCTATAGAACCTATCACTAAAATACCTCTAGAAGGGGATAGGGCTAAGCGGAGCGAAAAGGGTTTTCCATGAGGAGATGGGGAATGAAAACTATTAGCCCCACACGAGGCTTGTGAATAAGTGATTGTCTGATAATGAGCAAGGAATATCCGTCTTTCTGCTAAACAGGATCTATTGAACTCATAATTCATTAGATCCTTTTGATGAATGTCAACTAAGTATCGTAAGGAAATTGATCCCGGTTGTTCAATCATTTGATAACCAGAGTCATTCTTTGATAAATGATCACTATGAGTCAGACTCAATAGAATTTGATCAATCCTTTTTTCTGTCGTTAAGGTGGAGAACTGAACCAAGAATTCTCTTTCTTCATCATCAATCGAATCACTGTTCGCGACCCAGAATTCTATTTTCTCATCAATCCAATCACCGTTCACGTTTTTTCTTTTTCTTATCAATGAATAGATCTCTTTACTTGTACGACTTAGATGTCTC